GAAGGGATCCTTGAAGAACCATAGGGTCTTCTGAAAATAATTACGGCGCACTACTATACGATGTTCTATTTTTCCATAGAAATGTGTTCGCTCAAGAAAAGCTCCAGAAGATGTTAATCGTAAATAAGAAGATTGTTTACGAAGAAAAACTAATACAAATTCGCATTCAGATACATAAGAATTATATGGGAACCGAAATACTCTTTTATTTTCTTTTGAAAAAAGAAAAATAGAATTATTCGGAGTAATAAGACTATTCCAATTATGATATTCGTGAAGAAAGAATCGCAATAAATGTAAAGAAGGAACATCTTGGATCCAGAATTGAAGGATTTGAACCAAGATTTTCAGATGGATGGGATAAGGTATTAGTATATCTGACACATAGTTTAAATGCGATAATTTGTCCTCCAAAAAGGGAAATGTTGAATGAATAGATCGTAAATTCAAATTCTGAGATTTTGGTATTTTTTTTTCTTCGAGGGAAGATACTAATCGCAGCAAGAATGGAATTTCCACAATGACTGCAAAACCTTCCAATATCATCTGAGAATAAAAATGAAAATAAAAATAATTGTTGTGCCCAACAAATCGATTTTGGTTAGAATCATTAACCGAATAAATCAAATAATTCTGTTGATACATTCGAATAATTGAACGTTTCACAAGTACTGAACTAGATTTATTGTCATAACCAAAAATTTCCGTGGATTCGTAAAAAACCGAACTATTTAAACCACGATCATGAACAAATGTGTAAATATACTCCTTAAAGAGAAGCGGATATAGAAAGTGTTGTTGCCGAGATCTATCTTTTTCTAAATATCCTTGTAATTCTTCCATTTACATTTCTACTTGAACCAGAGGCGGGACCTATTTCATTTTGGGGGTTATCAAATGATACATAGTGCAATATGGTCAGAACGGGGTATGTATTATGTATATAATTACAGTAAGAAAAATATATATATCCCGCAAACAAAGGAAACAGGGGAGTCCAATCAACAGATCTTTTTCCTCTCCTTTTCTATCCAATTGGTTTATGTTCGTTATAATTACAAGAGGGTAAAAAATCCTTTATTTTTGCAACTCGATCGCTCTTTTGACTTTGGAATAAATTTTCTTTATCAGTATACTGTTTCTTCTACACATCCGTCTCCAATCCATAATAAAGAATAATTAGGATTCATTAAAAAAAAAGAAAGAAAATCAATGGTCCACTCACAGAAGAACCCACCCTTTCCCGCATCAGGCACTAATCTATCTTTAACGTCTAATTAGATCGGGTAATCATTCAAATTAAGAACAAAAGCTCGTTGCTTTTTATTTCACCAGAATTAGAGCCCTATGGCTCTATCCATTTATTCACTAGACCCAACTGTAAATGTGAATTTTTTTTTTTCACTTCCAAACAAAAAGAAAAAAAAAAATTGTAACGATCCGGTAAGGATAAACTCAAAGTTCTACTTTAATTAAATAATATTTAATTAAATAATAAATTAAATAATAAAATTATAATATTTTATTACGACATGCTGTTTTTTCCATTCATTACCTTTGAGGATCAGTCGTGGTCTTATAGACTCTACCAATAGTCTGGACGAATCTGTTGCTTCATCCAAATGTGTAAAAGATCATAGTCGCACTTAAAAGCCGAGTACTCTACCGTTGAGTTAGCAACCCGAAAATAAAATAAATAGGATATATATGTAAATACGGTCAAAATAAAAAAATCAATTGATTTGCACTGCACGACCCCGTCAAAACATTGAACTAGAACAAATAGAAAAGAAAGATTTGTTTTTGTTGATCAATTAAAAACACCAAAACAAAATACCAAAATGGACAGATCGGATTAAACAACAACGGATTCCCAATAGAGATGTCAAAATTGTGACAAACCGCCATTTTATTTATCAATTTCCTTTTCTTTTTCGTTAAGAAAATACATCTTGTATGCCAGTAAATCCGGCAGGGCAAACCCATCATTTGACTGAAGTAAAGGAAAGAAAAAACCAATATGGGGTGGAGATAAACGTATCTATTTATCTACGATCGAATTATATTTCTTCGATGCATCATTGTCAATATGAATCCAATGTTAAGAAAACAAATTTAAATAAATCAAATAAGGACTTGTGTTGGATTGGCACAACATAAACATAAATAATAAATTTGTATGAAAAAAATACGAAAGAGGTAAAGTAAAGAAAAAATCTCGGGTTTATTCAATCAATAGAGGTACAATAAGCAAGATGAACCCCTTGTTTGTTGGTGGATTCCCGCAACAAACAAAACAAGAAAAAAAGTAAATTAAGTATGAATACAGCAAGAAAAAGGCAAATTGTGTGTAAATAATTACACAAAGATGGATACTAGTGACCCCCCCCTTTTTTTATTTATTAATTTTTTGTTTTTTTTTTTTTTTTACTTTAATTAACTCGAATCGAAGTTCTTTCTTGAAATAATTCTGCCTTCCTTAAAATATCACAAACAGTTCCCGTAGGTTGAGCACCTTTTTCAAGGAAATATAGAATAAGAGGAACATTTAAATAAGTTTGATTCTTTACCGGATCGTAAAAACCTACTTTTCTAAGATCTCTTCCTTCTCTTCGGGATCGAACATCAATTGCAACGATTCGGTAGATGGCTCATTGGAATAGATGTAAATAAACAATGCCCCCCCTAGAAACGTATGGGAGGTTTTCTCCTCATACGGCTCGAGAAAAAAAAGGATTCTAAATTTCTGTATATGTATATAATGGCAAATGGATCCATAAAATCATGAATTAGACTATGATTTGAGTCGTTTTTTTATTCTTCCTTACAGAAAAAAAGAAATCTCATTCGTACTCATAACTCAAGTTGGGTAATTCTGACAGAGTTCGAAGGGAAACCCTTAGACATTTATTGAGCCGTCTCTAACCTCTTTTGTTTGTCTCATCTCGAATCTATTTTTATTCCTCATTCTGATTCAATTGTTGAGACAATTGAAAATAGTGTTTACTTGTTCCGGAATCCTTTATCTTTGCTTTGTGAAATCATTGGGTTTAGACATTACTTCGGTGATCCTTACTCCTTTCAAAAGAGCAGCAACATACCTTTTTGTTTTTTGTTATTTTTTTCTATACTATAGAAATCGAATATGAACGGTAGATTTCCTTGTGATACACTTTTGATCGAAATAGTTTTACCAATTCTGAAAAATTTTACTTTTTTTTTCAAACTTCTTTGATTTTTCGATTTTTTTAACCTTTCGATTTATATATTGATTGAGGATATACTTACAAAGTTGGTCTAACTTATTGATAGTTACTAACCCTAGATTCTTCCCCCTGATAAACGAATCAATCCTTTCTGCTCGAGCTCCATCATGTACTATTTACTTACAACCTAACACAAATTAGGTTCCTAACAGAGCAGAACAAACTATGTCGAGCCAAGAACATCTTCATTCCTATAGAAAATGGTGGATGTAAGAATCCACAGCCGATCATGTCCTTCAAGTCGCACGTTGCTTTCTACCACATCGTTTCAAACGAAGTTTTACCATAACATTCCTCTAATTTTATTTCAAACCGGTATGTAATTGATTCAATATGGAATCATGAATAGTCATTGGCTCAACCGGTGTGTGTATACCGGTATATAATAGTACATACTTTTTATCTATCTATCTATGGATAGATAAGTATTTATCCGGAGAAGGCTCAGCAAGGATCCAATTTATTTAACTCTATATTCTATCATATGAATGAAACATATTTCTAAAAAAGACGAATAAATAAGTTTGCTTAAGACTTATTTACATCTTAAAAAGATTGTTCGGGACGATCAATTATGAAGGATCCATTTTTCTCGAACAAATAAACTATAAACCTCAAAAGAAGAACCTTTAATATTAATAGATTTGCAATCCCGGAAAAAAATAAATTATTAATAAAACTTTTTATTTTATACAATACAGATTTTGTTTTACTTGAGGTTCAAGAATTTTTCTTTTCCATCAATTCCATAAAGTCAAGTAGATGCAATATACGAATTTCCCCCCAATCGCTACATTACATTGATTTACAATTATTCATTTGAACCGGATAAGATATAAGATGAACCAGATAAAATACAAAAAAATGGGGTCCAGATCAACTCGTTTTTACTATTTTTTTCCCACACCTGCTTTAGAAGTTTTAAGACCAGTGATGAAATTAGTACCAAAAACTCCCTACTCTTTAGTCTCCACATAGACTGTGGAATTGGGATACCCCATTTATTTACTTTAGGCTTTTTACCCTTGGTAAGGGAATAAAGAGGCCTTTCTTTCATTCACATTTCGATTCAGAATGCTTCATGTGAGAATTGACATTTCATACATAGATATGGGACATAAAGTTTCCATAAGTAACTAACTTTAAAATGAATATTGAGTAGTACGAGCATATCCTGAATGTGAATGATAAACCCAGAATTTTTTTTGAATAAAAAAAAAGATATTTATTTCCACCCACATTTGACACTTGATTACGTTTGTGAGAAACCAAACGAAAGAAAAAATATGATTCTAAGAATCATTCTTAGAATTCAGAACAAACGATTGTTCTCGTTAACAATTTTATGTTTCATGTGGGATACAATGTGATCCCATCTTTCGTTTCTGATGGAAACGATCTGGGACGGAAGGATTCGAACCTCCGAGTAACGGGACCAAAACCCGCTGCCTTACCGCTTGGCCACGCCCCATTTCGAATTTCTATTCGACACTAATAAACATTAATATTGGTATTGGTTATTCGTCAATCCCAACCCAATAAATACATTGGGAATATATTGTTGCTAGGATTCAACACATGTAGATATAGAATCAAAAAAATTCATTGATCATTACATGGAATTCAGTTAAGATATTGTATAAAAATGGAATTCCTTGTATTCTCATTTGAGAATGGAAGGAAGGATTTTTATTTGGGAGAGTTCGAAGAAAAAGAAAGATTTTTTGACTTATCTTTTTTTTTCCCTTATAAAAAAAAACTCAATCAGAATAAAATTATCTAATCTACAAGAACGAAATTTTGTTATGTTTAATATCTTTAGTTTAATCTGCATCTGTCTTAATTCTGTCTTTTATTCGAGTAGTTTTTTCTTCGCCAAATTGCCCGAAGCTTATGCCTTTTTAAATCCAATCGTAGATGTTATGCCTGTCATACCTGTACTTTTTTTTCTCTTAGCCTTTGTTTGGCAAGCCGCTGTAAGTTTTCGATGATTTAATACTCTGCTAAATTCATGATTTATTCGATAAATAAAAATTCGAAAAATTGATAAGACCAGATAAGTCTTATATTATGAACCCTCGATTCAAAAATATAAATTCTTGTATATTGAATAACCACGGCGATGAATTTTGATCAGCTTATTTCCTCGCTCTCACCTTACAGTGAGCAAAGATTTTATTAGGTTGCCTACAATACCTAATCATATGACAAGAAATTTTTGATAACGAAGGGATCAAAATCTTATTCCAAAGAAATTCGTGAAAATGACTTTCTTTTCAAAAAACACTTCATTTTTGGGGGGGTGTCATGTCAAAACAAAATAGTGTATGTGGTAAAAAATAAGTAATCTATTCCCTTTTTCAAAAAAAAAAAGATCTTGGAGATTGTGTAATGCTTACTCTCAAACTATTCGTTTATACAGTAGTGATATTCTTTGTTTCTCTCTTCATCTTCGGATTTTTATCTAATGATCCAGGGCGTAATCCTGGACGTGAGGAATAAAAAAAATATATTTTTAGTTTTTCCCGCTTTTTCTAAATTTTTTTCTTATGATTTTATGTATTCCATACATTTACCTATGATAGAATCAAGGGATCGAAATTCCTTCGAATTCGAAAGTCTCAAGTAATCAGAAGAAGCGGAGAGAGAGGGATTCGAACCCTCGGTACGAATAACTCGTACAACGGATTAGCAATCCGCCGCTTTAGTCCACTCAGCCATCTCTCCCCATCCCCATTTAAAAATGGAAAATTTTTTATGTGATGTGACACGTGAAGTAAAGATTGATAAAAACCTTCGTTTTCCTTTTTTATTTATCTATTATATTTTTTTTTATATATATTCTTTTATTTATATTCTATAAAATTATATTATTTATTTATAATTATAATAAATAAATAAAAATTATATATTATTATATATTATAAAGTATAAAGTTATATATTATAAAGTATAAAGTTATATATTATTAAGTAAAGATATAAGATTATATAAAAAGATATAAGATTATATAAAAAAAGATATAAAATAAAGATATATAAAATATTATAATGTTTATTTATATAACAGTTTATTTATATAACATATATAAATGAACATTATAATATAACTTATAAGTTATTTTATTATAAACTTATAAAGATATATAAAAGAAGAAATTTTAAGAAGAAATTTGATCAGGAATTCAATTTAGATAATGATTCGAAACGGATATCCCCAATAGAAAAATACCCTACTTCTTTTATTTTGTATGAAAGGTTTATTCACCCGGCTTGGTTTAAGTACTGGCCGGGCCAGGCCAGTATTTCCATAGATAAAATTATTTAATAATGATTTGATATCAATCAAAAATACTTGTTGAAGTGTCATTTCTTATTATTAAGTATTAATATTATTACTTAATATATATTAATACTTAATAATATATATATTTTTATTTTCTTTTTATCAATTTATTACTTACTGGAATTTATTACTTACTGGAAAAAGAAACTGGAATAAAAAAAAAACATATATATATATATATATTATGTACATATATATGTACATATATTAAACAATAAAAAATATTAAAATTAAAAATAAAAAAAAATATCAAATATTAAACACACATATTTATAAACGTAGTTATAATATAACTCATTTGTTTGTTCAAGAGACAAGCTTTATTTGAACAATTGAGATCCAATTGACCCGAATTCTTAATTCATAAGTAAGATCTGGCAGTTGAAAGAGAAGTTGAAAAAAAAAAGGAACCATGTATGCAGATTTAATCCTTTCTATGATCCAGCTTCAATGATTCTTTCAGATCGGGACTGTCAGTAATGACTTCCTATCAAACGAAAAGAAAAGTATAATATAACTATAACTTTTTTTATGTTATTTAATTTAAGTAAGCTTTCTGCTCTTCGCCGCCTATTTAAGTCCCCGGCGGGACGAAGTGTCAACGCTAGAATTTTAATGATTCTGGTGCTATCTTGATTGCGCCTCACTCTTTTGTTCGACAAATGGTCCATTCATATACAATAATAAATATGTAGCGGGTATAGTTTAGTGGTAAAAGTGTGATTCGTTCTATCAAAAACTTAAATAGTTAAGGGATCTTTCAGTTTTTTTCATATTCCGATCAAAAACTTTATTTCTTAAAAAGGTTTAATCCTTTACCTCTCAATAGCATATTTGAGGAAGAATATACATTCTCACGATTTGTATCCAAAGGCCAATTAGAAATTGA